TGGTAGAAATAGATGCATCTTTCTTTCTACCATACTATCTATCTCTTAGTCTATAAAGTTGTAATCTAGAATAAAGATAAAGGCTTGAGTTTCTATAGATCAATCTACAATATTCTCTTCATATATGTCTATATTAATTCGATATATTGTATGGAATTGACATACGACCCAATTTGCTACATCTATTTGTTCCGATCAATCTGAAATAATTCTTATCTTAAGATTCTAATCCCTTTCCTTTTACTACTAAGGAAGAGTAAACCTCACCTATTTTTAACGCCCATGATAAGTCGATAAAGCCTAAATCGCCTTTCTTAAATTAGAAACCAAGCTGTAAATGCCCAATATGTGACTCGGCCCAGCCAAAATCTTATTATTCCATAGTCTCTCGTTAGACAACCATGATCTCTATATCATTTCTCATAGAAAGTACGTATACACTTAACAAAACGACTTCCTCTTTGAACAGTAAAGAGGGAACGAAATAAAAAAAAGTCCGGTTTTCCTCAGTATCCATCTATAAAGATGGTAAGAACTCATTCCATTGATTGAAATGGAAAATTTCGGAAGAATTTTTGGTTGGAATAAATTTCCAATTCTCTGAATCCTTTTCTTTTCGAAATACAACCACGGGAATCGCTGAAATATCTCTTTGAGAGAAAGAGTATGATTCATATCATAAATTACTCCATTGGAGTCCAATGGGATTCGAAATTCATAGATATTTATTTTAAATAGTTCAAAACGCGTTGCAGAACAATCTATAAAACAATTGATACGGTTTGATTCCTCAACTCAATTAGTAGTACTTCTAGAGCCCACTTCTTCCCCACACTACGAGTGAAAGGGAAAATGTAAAGACTACCATTAAAGCAGCCCAAGCGAGACTTACTATATCCATGTGAATTATGTCCCCTATCTCTATAAATACGAAGGAATTATTCCATTATTCCTCACTAATAATATATTCCTCACTAATAATAGTGGAATCAATGGCGCAGAGTCAAAACGGGATTCTGACCGAACACTATTGAGAAACCAATCCAATAAATCGATTATGATTTCGAATTGGGAAAGATTAAACACAAGCAAAATACGTAGTAACATCCAAAGGGAATGGGAATATGTAGGAATAATAAGGCCCATTTTTTTTTTGTTTTGTTGACCTTCGTAAGTAAAAACAGAAAGGGAGAAATCTCTAAAAAAGAGAAATCACTATCTATTACAGACCTCTATTTCTCCATTTGATCGAATCCGGTACCCCCTTCCCGATTATCGCTGTGAAACAGGGGGCTTGACTAGGGGTTGCCGAAAATAAATTCTTTCTTTTTGCCCCTTTTTCTATAAAAGGAAATTATCTATCCAATCGAATATTGATTGGATACCCGAGCACTCAGAGATTCGCGCGAGTCCGTCGTATATAAAGCAATTTCCACCCCTTTCCAAAACTATTAATTGAATCTTATTTCATATCAGGCTCTACAATCTGATTCAAGATCCAGCCATTAGACACTCCCTTAGTAATAGAAGGGAATCGTGAAGTCTTGAGAGCCCCTGTACCAGTAGATTTTACTATTTCCTTGAATCTTAGATGCGAACGAGGATTCACAATCTTTTTGTTTAGAAAACCTCCAGACCACATGCAAACAAAAAGTCTTAACAGTCTGTTTCCTCTGCTTCTACCGGGGAAGAATTCTGCGAGTTATATCAGCAGAACCGAAGAGAAGAAGAGATTTCGAGTTTTTTGTTGATCAGGCGACACCCGGATTTGAACTGGGGAAAAAGGATTTGCAGTCCCCCGCCTTACCACTCGGCCATGCCGCCAAACTGAGACAAAATAGATGAAAATTTTCCCGGATTCCGGATTATTGAAACTTGTCCTTTGACTCCTGTTTTCCTTAATCCTTTTCCTAAAAGAAAGACCCCTTTTGGATTTGATCCATCCCTTCGATTGATTGTATAGGATCTGAAACTCCACAATGCTAAAAACATTCTCGGGATTTTCAGCCGACAAACTTGAACCGTTAACTATTGACTGCTTAGTTCGAATTCATGAACGATTCTGGGAGTTGAATCTCAAATTGTGTTTTCCTAATGACATAAGAAAATACAAATTGAGACAGAACTAATCAGTATTGATTTTTTCAATCAAAAAATCCTTCTCAATTTCAATTATAACAAAACATATGAGTATATGTAAACCCCAGAACCTAAATTATTAGACCGACATCTATTATTTAGATATGTTCTCGATAGGGAATTATCATAAAATTATCCTACTTCAATTTTGCATTAAATAGAAATTCTCTTTTGATAGAGCACGGCTCGGGCTGTCCCGAATAGAACCGGCAATAAAAGAGAAGTCGGATATTATAGCTATCGGCATATGTGTTTAATAAATGCAATCCTTCTTATACACTTCAAATCATATTGTACTCAAAAATAAGTTAAGTAAAGTACAAAAATCTCTCTTCTCTGCGAATCATTTTTTTTTAACAAC